ATGAATAATCGATTCGACAGTACTTTTTGAAAGTTTTTTCCATGTCCAGTATTGCTTTATCAAAAGCGATTAGATTTTATATCTACTAATCATCTGGATATTGGTAGTTTTTACATAGTGTTTGGGTTTTGGGCTGTGTTGGCCGGAACTAGACTCAGATCTTTAATTCGGTGAAGATTATTTAATCCTGGATCTAAATTTTTAGATCCCGTGTGTTATAATGCAGTAGTTACTATACATGCTTTAGTGATGATTTTCTTCTTTGTAATGCCAGTAATAATTGGCGGATTTGGGAATTGACTAGTCCCGCTAATGCTTCAAGTTCCAGATATGCAGTTTCCTCGAATGAATGCTTTTAGGTTTTGAGTGTTGCCAGTATCTCTTTATTTTATGGTTGTCTCTGCTTTTGTTGAAAGAGGGGTTGGAACCGGTTGGACTGTTTACCCACCATTATCAACTTTTTCATACCATGGAATATGCATGGATTTGGCGATTCTTAGATTACACCTAGCTGGTATTAGCTCTATTTTTAGATCAATTAATTTTATGGTGACTATTACAAATATGCGTTCAGTAGATGGGCACTTATTAGCACTATTTCCTTGATCAATTAAGGTAACATCGTTTCTTTTACTTACTACGCTTCCAGTGTTAGCTGGTGGACTAACTATGTTACTTACGGATCGTCACTTTAACACGTCTTTCTTTGACCCAGTTGGGGGTGGGGATCCAGTGTTATTCCAGCATTTGTTTTGGTTCTTTGGACATCCAGAAGTTTACGTATTAATTTTACCTGGTTTTGGTATAATTTCTCACGTGTTATGTTTCTGATCTAGAAAAAAAACTGCTTACGGAAATATGGGCATGTTTTATGCTATGTTAAATATTGGATTCTTAGGATTTATTGTATGGGGACATCATATGTTTGTAGCAGGGATGGACGTTGATACACGTGCATACTTTAGAGCTGCAACCGTTATTATTGCCGTTCCTACTGGTATTAAGGTATTTGCCTGACTGGCTACAATAATAGGATCTAAAGTTTCTACACAAGCACCAATGTTATGAAGAACCGGATTTATTTCTTTATTTACCATCGGCGGGTTGACTGGGTTGATTTTGTCTAGTGCATCTGTAGATGTCACATTACATGACACTTATTTTGTAACAGGACATTTTCACTACGTCCTTTCTATAGGGGCGGTGTTTACTATTTTAGCTGGTTTTACCCACTGATCTCCACTATTCTCACGGGTTATAATGCATCGACAAAAAATGAAAAGTCATTTCATTGCTATGTTTATTGGGGTTAATGTGGCCTTTTTACCTCATCACTTCCTAGGTTTGGCTGGAATGCCTCGCCGAGTTGTAGATTACCCAGATCAGTTTTGGTTTTGAAATAAAATCTCAACATTTGGGTCTCATTTAAGAACTGCATCATTATTATTTTTTGTATTTCTTGTATGAGAAGCTTTTATTGCGCACCGACCTGTTGTTAGTGTGCGTAATAGGTCAAGGTCTCCTGAGTGATCAGTAATTGCTAACCTTCCAAAGCATGCAGCTTTAGAAAGAGCAAAAATGTCAGATGGAAAAGTCTAAATATGGTATTTTTAGTATAACTAGTACGCTTGCCTTCCAAGCAAGGGGTTTCTGTAAAAAGAAAAAATATATAAATTACCATCTTAATGATACGGGTTTATAAGCGGTTTGGTAAAATGGCAAGTAAAGTTAATAACGTTAGTATTTAGTTAACTAACAAGGTAAAAATATTACGCTATTTTATGATAAAATTATCAAGACTTTCATTTAAACAATCGGGAATTTTGGCTAGAAGATATCGAATATCTCATGATATACCTCGATCTCCTTATCATGTATTAGATCCTAGTCCATGACCTACTTTAATAGCAGTGGGGTTGTGGGGTTTGGCAATAACTTTTATTTGCTGGGCAAATGGAGTACCTTGCAACATGCTGCTTTTAGGTGCATTAGTTGCAGTGATGGTAGTATATGGGTGAACTCGTGATCTTGTCAACGAGGGGACTTTTCAGGGTTTTCATACTAAAAAAGTCCAAAGTGGTCTTACTATGGGTTTTATTTTGTTTTTAGTATCAGAGTTAATGTTATTTTTCTCTTTTTTTTGAGGGTTTTTTCATTCAGCTTTATCTCCATCTTTAGAAATTGGTTGTTGTTGACCTCCAATTGGTATTGATTGCTTGGACTGAAGAAAAGCTCCTCTTCATAATACAGCTCTTTTAGTTGCTTCATCTTGCACAGTTACATCTAGGCACAAATACCTTAAGGCTGGGAATTTTTCAGGTGCAGTTGGTATACTTCTTCTTACTGTATTCCTTTCTGCTTTATTTGTAAAAAATCAGTATGGGGAATATGCTTGATCATCATTTACTATTGCGGATGGTGTTTATGGTAGATGTTTTTTTATGTTAACTGGACTTCATGGGATGCATGTAATGGGCGGAACTTCTGGGTTATTATACTGTCTTGTTCGTATGTTGGCCCGGCAGTTTTCTACTATACACCATTTGGCATATACGTTTGCTATTTGATACTGGCACTTTGTAGATGTCGTGTGATTAGCTTTATTTTTTATTATTTATATCTGAGGATCTTGGTATTGTGCCAGAGTTTAATGGATTTTGTTGATGTCAAAAACTACAGGGGGCTTTCCCTCAATACCTTAAATATCAGTTTTAGTATAAATTAATTACAAAGGTCTTGTAAACCTTAAATCTAGCATTAGAGGCTGATTAATATGTCCAGGCTGGTGTATTTAAAGCACATAAAATTTTCGTTTTTACGGAGGGTTATATCCCGCCTGGATTAAGTTTAATGACAAAGTTAGTTTTAAAGTGAGTATACAATTGAAAACTTATTATTATTCTGCTCTGAAGTACCCTTGCCCACCTAATCTAAATATCTGATGAAATATAGGATCTTTGTTATTTTTAGTTTTAGGAGTGCAAATTGTATCTGGCCTTCTTCTTAGTGTAAACTACACGAATGATGAGGTTATGGCTGTAAATAGAATTAATTATATTATGCGAGATGCAAACTACGGCTGAGCTATTCGGAGGGTTCACATAGGTGGAGCCTCCTTATTCTTTGCTTTAATTTATCTTCATATTGGTCGTGGAGTTTATTACGGTAGTTATATAAAAAATAGACATCTTTGATATAGAGGTATTACTTTATACTTTTTGTCAATGGGTGTTGGCTTTCTCGGATATGTTCTTCCATGAGGAGTTATGTCTTATTGAGGTCTTACTGTAATTACTAATATACTAACAGTTCTTCCTGGCGGACCTCGTATTCTTGAGTGATTTCAAGGAGGTTTTGTAATTACAACTCTTACTTTAAAACGTGTATTTGTTCTTCATTTTTTACTTCCATTTGTAATTTTAGGAATAAGAGTAGTTCACGTGTTATTACTTCATGAAAAAGGGTCGAGAAATCCATTAGGGTTAGATCTTAGAAATTTTAGCATTCCCTTTCATCCTTATTATACTAGAAAAGATTTAGTGGGATTTGTATTTGGGGTAGGTGCATTAGTCGCCTTAGCATTTACATTTCCAAAGTTAACTGCAGATCCGCTGCAGTGACAGATTGTAGATAAAGTTAAAACACCGGCTGTTATTAAGCCTGAGTGGTATTTCTTGTATGCCTATGCTATTTTGCGATCTATTCCTCATAAGATTGGGGGTATTGTATTAATATTTCTCTCTATTATTAGACTTGCATTATTGCCATTTTTAGGAAATCGGTCTAAAACTCAAAGAATAGTGATTTGTCCTATTTCTGAGTTCTTATTTTGTATTTGAGTAGCAAATTTTATATTCTTAACGATTGTTGGTTCTCAAGAACCCGCTGGTGCGTGGGTTATAGGAGGACAGATTGGCACTTTTATTCATTTATCTTGTTTGGTATCTATACCTTTGAGAATGGTGGCGTGAGAGTCATTGATTTTTAGGACACAAGAGTAAAATGAGATATTGATGTCAAATATATTTTCAAAATAGTGCCACACTTTCTGGTATGCGAGTTCAATGAGTGTTTGGTCTTTATTGTGTAGTAACATTTGCAATTTTTGTTTTTGTAGCTATAAGAATAGCAACATCATTTTTTGCTCCTTATATGTTTCTTCTTATGCAAACAAATCATGTTTTAGAGCGTATTTGAGGTATGGTACCTTTAATTATTTTAACCTTTCTATCGTGACCTTCAATAGGGTTATTATATGCGATGGCTGAATTGGAGTCTCCGTTGGTCACACTTAAGTGTATCGGGCATCAGTGATACTGAGAGTACGAATATTCAGATTTTGGGTTAGTTTCTTATAACTCTTATATGGTTCCTGAAGAGGATTTGAAATTAGGAGAACCGCGAATATTAACTGTAGACAAGTCTGTCATTTTACCATTTTCGGTCTGATGTCGGGTCTTAACTACGTCTTTTGACGTAATTCATTCTTGAACAGTTCCTGCCTTAGGGGTAAAATCAGACGCTGTTCCTGGTCGTTTAAGTGAATCAAGTGTTAAAATTGAGACTCCGGGTGTTTTTTGAGGGCAGTGTTCAGAAATTTGCGGAGCACTACACAGATTTATGCCTATTCGAGTAGAGGTGGTAAGATGTGAGATTTTTAGAAAGTGAATTAATTTAATGGAAGAGATAAATAGATAGTTACTAAGTCAGATAGATTAACTCAGATTACCGGACTCATGATCCGGAGGTACCACCGGTTCTGGCTGCAATTAAGAAAGTTCCCTATAAAGGGTTGGTGTCTTGAAAACACCATAGCAAAAGGGTAGAGCTTTTGACTTTCTTATGATTTTGGCTTTTGTTATAGCAAGATTTTTATTAATAAGAATACTGTGAGCATGAAGTGTTTATAATGACCCTTCTAATATTATATCAGATATCGAATCGGATTTAAGCTCTATATAAATCTAGGTTTAATATACGATTGCAAGGAAAGGTAGTTTAATTTAAGAACGTCGGTTTCATAATCCGAAAGTAGCAGTGGTTTCTTTCTAAATTATAGTTACTTATTAATAAAATGTTTCTATATGGAATTTGACAACTTTAAAGTAATTTTAATAAGTTTAATCTTGTAAATTAATTAATTATAATAAAAGTTTTGTTTAATATAAAATGTCTAAGGGGGATAAGTGGTCTTACGCTGTGACTTCTAATTACGGATGGTGCAATTCGATTTTGTGCTCCTTCTTGCTGTGTTGGCAGAGAAGTGCGTTAAATTTAAGCTTTAAAGAATGCGGGAATAAACCGCACACAGCTTCTGAGGCTAGTTAATATATAATAAGTGTTTTGGGGACACTAGTTCCTTTCACTGGGGCCTTAGAGCTAGAGTAATAAATTTGCGATTTATATAAAAAACTTTTTAAAAACAAAGTATGGGAACATCAGAAATGTTTATATATAGTTTTATAAGTCTGAAAAGAATTACATAAAAATGAAAAAGCCTTAGTTTTATAAGTACCTTTTGTATAATGGCCTTTTAAGAGAATTTGCCTTATAGGCTTATCCCGAACTGAGCAGATTTTTTAAAAAACAGTGAAGAAGGTTTTCGATGTGTGAAATCTTTAGATTTTTTAAAGGATGTGATATGCAATATCGAGGCTCAGGATAGCTGGTTAAGTGATAAATGCTTTTAAGTGCAGCTTTAAAGTAGGTAAATTCAAGGAAGACAAGTCTGCGGATTAACTTTAAAAGTGAAAAACTTAGCTAAAGGTTAGGTTTAGAACTTTCTTAAAATTTGTTCTTAGTAAAGAAAAGTTGGATTTAAAATGTCTGTTTTGGTAAGAGTATTTAACAATTTATCTTTAATGAAAAAAGAAGAATTAATTACATTTAAGAGGTATATAAAATCGCTTAATTATCTAAAATTAACTGTCAGGTAAATTTTTATGAATAGGATTAGTAGTAACTGTTCAACTTATGGGTAATTAACAATAAGTTTAAAATTGAGATCTTTCGGTAGGATTACGTTTGTGCTTTTAAGTTTGATGTTTAGAATATTTATGATCTTTGCGCTTAGACTTTTTTGAGTGTGGGTAATGTTAGATTTAAGTACTATTTTTTTAATTCCTTATTTAGTATGTCAGGGATCTTCAAGAGGACGTTGATATAAAGGAGTGGCTATGTATTTTGTAGTTCAATTCATGGGAAGGGCTTTCATTTTGTACTCTATTATAGTATTTTGGATTACTAGATTAGAAAGCTATGGAGAGTGAGCTCTTTTAATTGGTTTTATTTTAAAGCTAGGTTTGTTTCCAATACATTTTTGAGTCCCTCGTGTATTTGCTAATCTACATTATGGTGGAATTTTTATTGTAGGAGCAGCACAAAAGGTTTTTATGATTTGTGCTGTGCCTATTATGTTTGAATCTAGGGCATGCAGGCTGGCTGTCTATACAAGAGCATTAACTAGAGCAGTTTATGGTCCAATTGCTATATTTAATAGTAATGATGTAAAAACTTTTTTAGCTTATTCATCTGTTAATAATACAGGCCTCATAGTAATTTGTAATTTAGTTAGAACTACTCTCTTGGGAATCTACGCATTTGTTTATGTAGTTAGGATAATGTTTTTAGTTTTAATTTTTTCAAGCTACAATGGAGAGAGAATCTCTGGTATTGGTACTAATTTGCCTGATTTTTATAATGCAGGATTTTATTCGATCGCTATAAGGTTTTCGGGATTTCCGCCATTTACTGATTTTTGTTTAAAGTTTTTAGTTCTTATAGCATGTGCAGAGAAAAATATGTGGGTAGTAGTGTGTGCAGTTTTAATAAGTGGGTTCATTAATTTACTTGTATGGATTTGATTGTTTATTGTGAATGCTCGTACTTTAGGGTCTTTTAAAACTGGTTTTAAGCAATCTTTCTACTCTAGAGTTTTAAATACAAGATGTGTATTATGAAATGTGTGTGGTGGAATAGTGCTAATAGCGTTGTACTAAAAGTGGAGTCACGGGGTAGTTTAATATAAAACAAAGAATTGCAAATTCTTAAATGCCAACAGCTCTCGTGTTTAACATCATAAAGTATATAGCGGTGTACGAAAGACTGTAAATCTTTAAGAGCGGAAAAGCTGTGATGTGTGAGTATACAATTTCTAGGTTTGATTTTGTTTTTTGCAATCTTTGCATATTTCTACTCCTCTTATTTTTCAAATTTGCCATCAGCTACTGTTAGAGAGCAAAACATACATGATTTGTATAAAAAAGCTTATACAGGGACTATGCATAGAAAGTCTCAGCGATTTGGTGCTTTAGGTATAGGAGTAGGTGAAGGTTTGAGATGGGTATTTGACTTCGCAATTACAGCTGTCTTGATCGGGGTGCTCCCTTGAGGGTTCCCAGTGTTAGCTTCATGAGAAGTTGTAGCCGGGCTAATGCCCAGACTTTTTTATAGGGTTAATATTCTGCAAGTAGACACAAGAATTTTTAGTAAGTCTTTGAAGTTTAAACAATCCGTTTTAAAATCGTTCGCATACTTCCCCCTTATGTTTCTTAGTGTTATTATTCGCCCAGTAACTTTAACAGTCCGAATGTTAGCTAATGCTTTGGTTGGGGCTATTATTTGTCACTCAGTAGGAAAAAAAGTTGTATATGGATTTGTCTATGGCTGAGGTTTAGACCCACGACCTTTTTTTTATTTATCAATTGTGATAATTTGAGAATTAGTGGTGATATTAGTACAAAGATCTTTATTTTTAGGGTTAGCAAAAATTTATTTTTCTCCTACGCCAGTTAAGTTTAAAGTAAAAGTTTAATATAGAGAGGATAGCTTAATTAAAGCGTTTGATTGTTAATCAAAAGTTACAAAAACCTACTTTGAGCCTCTCTAAACTGGCAAGAAGTGAAGAATTTACGCTCGGTTTCGGCCCGAATTTTGGCTCAACTTAGGCCCTTGCTATAAAGTGGGGAATAGTATAATTAATTACATGTCGCTTACAACGTCAAAATAGAGGTTAAACTCTTTCTCCTAAGAATTATTATTGCCTTAGTCGGGTAGTTTAAAAAACATCAACTTGTGGCGTTGAAGATATCTATTTTAGGTTCTGGCTAATGAGCCTTTTAGTGTTAATGGCAATAACTTCTTTATTGTGTATATTTTTAAATAAAAAAGACCAATACAGTAGTGTTATTAATTTATTTGCGATTTGAACTGTTTTTAGTCTGGGAATATGAAGAGGCCCTGGTGTATCATGAATTTCTATGAGCAACAGAATATGTGTAGATGTATTTAGAATGAGTCTTATTAGCTTAACACTTTGGGTGTGTGGAATTAGAATTATGGCTAGAGGGGCTATATCTACTCTGCGTGGTAATTATGTGAGATTTTGCTGATTAACTGTCTTATTGTCCTTATCACTTGTTTTGTGTTTTATGGTAAATAGGCTTATTGTATTTTATATTTTATTTGAGAGAACATTAATTCCTTTGGTTGTAATTATTGCACTTTGAGGGCAGCAGCCCGAGCGTATTTCAGCTGTACGTTACATTAGAGCATATACAGTAGGAGGGTCTTTTCCGCTTCTGATTGTCTTAATTACTATAGAATCAAAAATAGGAACTAGATTTTTCTGATTTATTAGAAGTAAAATGCAATTTGAGTGGTGGTTTTGAGCAATGTGTTTTTTAGGATTTTTAGTAAAACTTCCTGCTTACCCTGTTCATACTTGACTACCTAAAGCTCATGTTCAAGCTCCTGTAGGAGGGTCTGTAGTTCTGGCAGGAATTCTGTTAAAGTTGGGTGGTTATGGTATTTTTCGGCTCATAATGACTTTTTCTTATAGATTAGAGAGGTTTGGTCTATTTGTAGTTTCTTTATCTATTTTTGGCAGCCTTTATGCTGCTATAATGTGTGCCTGTCAAAGGGATGTTAAAAAGCTTGTAGCTTATTCTTCTGTTTCGCATATAGCTTTCCCTATCATTGGATTATTCAGGTGTACAGAAGTTGGAATTTCTTCGGCATTTATTATGTTAGTAAGCCACGGATTTATTTCTTCTGGCTTGTTTGCTTTATGTGGAGTCAGATCTGAGTTAACGGCTACTCGTAATTTGAGAATAATAAGAGGGGTGTGTCGAGCTGTCCCTATCTTAGGTTTTATATGGCTAGTATTTATTATATCAAACTTAGGGGTTCCGCCTTGCCCTAGATTTATTAGGGAAGTTTTAACTGTAGTAGCTGCTAGATCTATAGGGCCTTTTGTATTTGTAATTTTAGCCGTTTATTTAGTGGTAAGCGGAGTTTATAGATTTAGGTTGTATTGTCAGCTGACTCATGGAGGTCAGGTAAGAGATAGTCATATGAGATTTGATATAGTAAGGCCTCGGGATATGCTGTCTTTATTACTACTATTTTACCCCTTAGTTGAGGTACTTTTTAAGTGAGACCTATGAAGGGTATTTTAATATATAGAAATATTTGGTTCTGGTATAATGTCAGCCTAGAGTTACCTAAAATACACAATGTAGAAGATATTCGTAATGTGCTAAGCAAATAAAAGTGATAAGCTGTGACTTATTCCTAAAAGGAAGTAAAGCAGTAATGGCATAAGTTTTTAATGATGACGCTAAGATAATCACAACTCAAGTGGGTAGTCCTGGATTCAATGAGTTTGCGCTCGAAACGAACGGAAAACTAATAAATGTAAGCTAATGGGGGTGCCAGCAGCTGCGGTCAGTCCCCTTTAAACAGGCTGATAGAGGTGTAGCCTAGAGGCGGTTAATCAACTTAAACTAGTAAGACATACGCCAAAGTTATGGAGGTGAAATTCCGCAAAAATTGGAGGAGGCCCAAAGCTTGCATAAAGATGAACCCGCAAAGTTATGGGTATAGACCCGGATTAGATACCCGGTTATTCCATAATGTCACGTACGGTTACTTCATATGAAAGTAATTTGCTAGGAGTACTACGAGCAACTGCTTAAAACTCGAAGAACTTGGCGGTTCCACAAAACCATCCAGAGGCTCTTGGCGCTTAATCCGATGATCCGCGTGATATCTTACCCGCTCTATATGGCAATGTACTGCCGTCGAAAGCTTATAACGTAAGTGAATAATAATAGGCTTTGCCTTAAGTTTGAAGTTATTTCACTCGTTAAGACTAGGTCAGGTCGAAGTGTTCCTTATGAGTGAGGGGTTAGCTGAGAGACAATTTTTAAGGTATAACAAGCTTTGGAATGAAAATTTTTAAAGCAAGGAGGATTTGGGAGTAAAAGAAAAGTAACTTGCTTTTTTGAATAGATGCAACTGTGGTGCGTACAAATCGCCCGTCACCCTAGCCGAAAGGAGAGGTAAGTCGTAACATGGTAAGGGTAGGGGAACCTGCTCTTATGATATTTGTTTAATAAGTGTAACGGAAATTACCATACCGTTTGAGATATAAACACGTTAGTTTCAAATTAAAGTAACTAATAAATAGAAATGTTTGAATAAATTTAACTAAAGGAACTCGGCAAAATTAAGCCTCGCCTGTTTAGCAAAAACATCACTGGGAGAAATACTTAACTCTCAGCAATGCCTGCCCAGTGCGGTTAGTAGCCGTAAACGGCCGCCCTAGCGTGAGGGTGCTAAGGTAGCGAAATTCCTTGCCTTTTAATTGTAGGCCTGCATGAATGGCTTGACGAGGGCTTAACTGTCTCTAGTTTAAAAATCTAAATTGGATTAAAGGTGAAGATACCTTTATAAAAAAGTCAGACAAGAAGACCCCGTGCAACTTTTAAAGTCAGTTTGTTAAGAAATTTAAGATTTTTAGGTGGGGCGCCTACTGAGTAATGTTAACCTCTGTGTCTAATAAAAACTTTCAAGTATAGACCCGGCAATGCCGATCATAGGAGAAGTTACGCCGGGGATAACAGGCTAATCCATTGGTAGAGAACGTATTGGCTAATGGGATTGGCACCTCGATGTTGAATCAGGGATAATACCTTTAAGGCGTAGAAGCTTTAGAAGTGGGTCTGTTCGACCTTTAATACCCTACGTGATTTGAGTTCAGACCGGCGTAAGCCAGGTCGGTTTCTATCTTCTTTTTGAATAATTCTTTTGGCATGTACGAAAGGACCGTTAAAAGAGGAGGTTTCCTTCTAAAAGAAACATATTTAAATAGGATTAAATAAAATTTAAAGTAAAATAATTTTACACACTAATTAATTAGTGAGAAGTCTTTGTGATAAAGTTTTAATGGTTGTTCTAAATTCTTATATTTTAGTTTTTTTTAGAGTTTTATTTGGCTTACTAGCCGGAATTTTAGCTAATTGAGGTTTGTTATTCTGGTTTTCATGAGAATTAGGCCATGTATCTTTAATATCGGTGAATCTAGAACTTCGAATGGATTGAATAGCAGCTCTATTTGTGGCTACTATTTTTCTGATTTCTGGATGTGTAGGATTTTTTATAAATATTTATATAAGAGGTGAAGACAGGGTAATTCGGTTTAATATTATGCTCTATCTTTTTATTCTCTCTATAATTGTTTTAGTTGTAGCAAGGTCTATGCCTGTGGTAATATTAGGATGGGATTGACTGGGGGTGACTTCTTTTTTACTTGTTATGTATTATGAAGGGAAAAAAGCTTTTGATGCAGCTATAATTACCGGGTTAACTAATCGTATTGGAGATGCTTTATTAATTTGTAGAGTAGCCGGCATGTGCTTTTCTTTTGATTTAAGATTAGACATAAAACCTTATTGTTGAGGTTTAATCTTTGTGGTTGGATGCGCTACAAAGAGAGCACAGATTCCTTTTAGAAGGTGGCTTCCAGCTGCTATAATGGCGCCCACTCCCGTTTCTTCGTTGGTCCATTCATCTACTCTAGTAACAGCTGGTATTTACTTACTAATTCGATCTAATTTAGTTTGAATAAACTCCTCATTAACTTGTTCTTTATTGGTAGGAGTTGGTTTAACTACTACTGTAATGGCCGGGGTAATAGCAGTCACAGAAAGCGATATAAAAAAGGTTATTGCCCTATCTACACTAAGTCAGCTAGGACTGATGGCTTTTAGCTTAGGTCTTGGGGAAGTAAAGTTGGCATTTTTACACTTGTTATGTCACGCATTTTTTAAGGCTGGAATATTCCTTAGTGTTGGGTCAATAATTAGCTATAACTCAGGTAATCAGTCCTTTAATACCTTTAGAATTGCTACTATAAATCTGTGCCCAGCAGCTGTTTTAGGGTTGTTTATAGGAAGTGTATCTTTGGCGGGTATTCCAGGCACTGCTGGGTATATTTCAAAAGAGTCTATCATTGCTTCTGGCTATGGTTATACTCCATGATTATCAAGCATTTTACTATGATTGAGTGTTTCTTTAACAACTTTATACTCATTACGGGTAATTTTAGGATTGACTAGAGTGGTTAAATCTGGTTTGCCTAATTTTTCCGCTTCTCGAGAAGTTTTTAGTTTATCGGTACCTGGGGTTGTACTAGTGTTTATGGGCTTAGTAGGAGGAGAGTTAGTATTATTAAGAAGATCTGGTGGCTTCTATTTTGAGGCAGCTTCTTCTAGAGAAGCTTGATTCGTCCCCTATTCTATAATTTTAATAGGAACAATTATAGCAGTAAGACTTAAATTTTTCTATTCAACATTTTATGAATTAAGATTTAAGTGAATTTACAGAATATTATTTTTAGATTCTGTTTCTCGCTCTGTACTGAGAGGTAAAGCATCTGCTAGGTTTTTATGCGCGTCGAAAGAGGGGGAAAATATAGCTGAAGTTGTAATTCCTCAAACAGTTTTAACTACCGGACTTCAGTATTTAACATCGGTTCATAACTTTGTTCAGCGGGCATCTGTTCCTAGCGGAGTTGCGGCAGTTGGAAGATTAATTGTAGCCGGGTTTTTGATTTAATGAAATTAATCGTATGTATAATCTTAAGATTTTTGGTCATTTGTTCTGTATATCCTGTGCCATTATTTTTTCTAAGAGTTTTGTTAAGTCTTTGTATACTTGCTGAGATTGGAGCAAATTTTAGAGATTTTTTAGCTATGTTGGCTTTTATGGTTTATATTAGAGGAATTATGGGAGTAATTGGTTATTTTATTACTTTTTTCCCTAAAAAATTTGAGACATCAGGTCAAGAGTGGTGTTCTTATAGATTATTATATATAATCTCATTAATTGCTTTTAGACTTTGAGCTTTTTCTAGTTATTATCCAGGCTCATCTATTCATAGGGTATGAAGCTCAGAAGCATCTGCAACTTTTAGAGGGGAGGCAGTTTTATTTCTAGCTCCAATTTTACTTATTGTAATGGTTGCAGTTGTAGTAATATCTAAACCAGAGTTAAAGACTGTTCGACGTTGGGTATGAAGTAAGTCTTAATTTTAACTGTGTTATGGTGTAATGGCACGAAAGTTTTTGGTACTTTAAGAGCTTACTATAAAAGCTAACACTAATGAGTTTAGATGTAATCTTGTTCGTGTTATTTCTATCTTTATTACCAATCTTTTTTTCTACTTGATTTTCTGGATTAATTCAGGAATTTTATGACTGAGAAAAATCCTCTCCATATGAGTGTGGATTTATCATAACTAGAAATCCGGGTGACTTTTCCTCACGATTTTTTCATTTAGTAATTTTGTTTTTAGTTTGAGATGTGGAGATTGTACTTTTAGTGCCATGTTTTCATGATTTGTTGGTTTGATCGGTAGGGGCTTTAGCTGCAAGTAGATTCATTTTAGTTTTAATTTACGGTTTATATTATGAAATAATCGAAGGTACAATTAAGTGGACCTTGCACACTAGCTAGAGGCTGTAGCTTAATTTTAGAGCTTTGAGCTTTTAACTCAATGGTGGGTGGATCCTCGGCCTTAAAGCTAAGTTAGTATGATTAATAGTACATCGAATTTAGGTTTCGAAGGAAGAGAAAACTCTACCTGGCTTGGGCTGAGTAGCCTAAAATAAAGGTGTGACATTGAAGCTGTTAAGATGGTATTTACTGCCCCAGCCCAAATAGATTAATAGCTCGGTACTTTAAGTAAAAAGGCGAGATTTGCATTTTCGTAATGAGCCATGCTCTCGAGCTAACTCTATACAGATAAAAAATAGCTTAAATTCAATTAAGAAAGAAGATTATGGATTTTCTAGTGACTTGTTAGTCTAAGTTATAATGGGTTTATATTTGTTAACTACAGCAGTACTTGTTTATTTGGGGGTTTTATTAAGAGTGGCATATTTTACATTAATAGAGCGAAAATGTTTAAGGGCTCTAGGGCTTCGTTTAGGTCCTAATAAAGTCAGGGTTGGTGGAATTTTGCAGCCGGTAACTGATGGAATGAAATTATTTATAAAAGAATTCGCTATTCCTGCAAACTCGGCTAAGATTTTTTTAGTGGTTCCGTCCATCTCTCTTCTATTATGTTTTGTTGGTTGGCAGCTTTTTCCATCTAGTGGATTTTCAGCTAGTTGCTCCAACGATATTTTGTTTTTTCTAGTAGTCACAAGATTAAATGCTCATGTAGCTATTATAAGAGGTTGAGCTTCAAATTCTAAGTATGCACGAGTTGGAAGGGTTCGAGGTTTTGCTCAAGTTATTTCATATGAAATTTGTCTTAGAATTACTTTAGTAATCGTAATTTTTCTTAGAGGTGGGGTAAGGTTCTTTTCTTCTTCTGAAAATGGGTGATCTTTGTGATGAGGGCTGGCTTGAACGCCTATTATTTTATCCTGATTAACTATTTGTTTAGCTGAGACAAATCGAGCTCCCTTTGATATGGTAGAAGCTGAATCTGAGTTGGTGTCCGGTTTTAATGTAGAGTACTCAGCGGGTGGGTTTGCAGTTCTATTTATTGCTGAGTACGGGATAATTATGCTAATATGCACTGTTACAACTTGAAGTTTTTTACAGAATCCTAAAGTATGGGCTGTTTCTGGGGTTGTTTGGATATTTGTAAAGATTGGAGCACTTATATTTTTTTTTATTTGAGCTCGCGCATCTTTACCGCGGCTTCGATATGATTTACTAATGGTTATGTGTTGAGTAAGGCTACTTCCAGCTGTTCTAGGTGTATACGGACTTATTATGTATGTAATAAAGATGTAAAATGAGATGGTCTTTTAGGATATTTAGGCTGGTGTTATGGACTATAGTTGGCGGAATAATAAAGCATTTTTCCAATTTTTTAAGGTATTTAATTCTAGTAGAAGGGGCTTGCGTTAGGTTAGGGGCTATGATAATTCAAGCGAATAACATGGTTCCGATGCTTGGATTATTTGTATTTTTAGTTCTAGTTGCTTCTGAAACTTCCCTGGGTTTAGGGTTAATGGTTGGTTTAATACGAAATGCTGAGTCTGGGGTTTATTCTTTATACAGACAAGGTGAGTAGCTAGTATAAAGATAATTTTTAAACTTAAAGTATAAGTGGTATAAACGGGTCATAAGTTATGATAAACTGTCAGTCTTCAAAACTGAAAATACTGCAATGGTTGACCTGACATAGTCAAAGTTTATTAAGAGGCGGTTAGTATAAGGAGTACATTAGCTTGTCACGCTAAAAGTGCATGAGTAATCAAGCACCGCCTGAAGAAAACCATTTAAAGAAGTTTTATATATGGTTATGTAACAATTTAAAAGGTTTACAATTTACGAATTTTTACGATAAAAATTTAGTGTAATTCTCAAAATTAAATTCATGTTAAAAGTATTAAAATATATCAAGGTTAGAAAGGGGTGGGTATATATTTAAATTAATGATTAGCCTGGTAAGGCTATAAGGTATCACTCTTAAGCTCTAGATAAATATATAGGTTAATGGTTAATAAAATTAGAGTATAAAGCCAAAATAGTGTGTATCTCACATGCAAATGAAGTTCAGCCTTCCTAAATTTAGCTTTAATAATAATTTAGTTATAAATTCTTGATAACGTTAAAATTCTCATAAAGTACTCTGTGATGTAACTCACAGGGTTTGTCACAGGTTTAAGCAACTAAGTCTTGAGTATAGATAAATTTATGTACTATTTCCTGCCTAAATTTTTTGGTGTTAATTTCTATTTTTTTTTATGTCACATCTATGTAAATATAAAAAAAAAAAAAAGAGCACATAGGTTTCAAGCCGTAAGAAATTTGATAGTTAATAGCTAACTTATTATGAGTTAAACTACTTAAAATTGCTTTTAAAATTTTAATATTATATAAACCTAAAGCTTAATCACTATGAAAAATTGTGCTTGGTTTAAGGGTGGAGGGGGTTTTTATTTTTCTAGCGTATAAAAAACTGCTATTTTAATGCCAGTAATTGTGATTCATCGCAACGCTACAACTT